GACTTGTGATAACGGAGGAGCATTTCTGCTCCGATCCAGTTGGCAAGATCCAGTTGGCAAAGTATGGCAAAGTGTAGAGTGAATCATAAACATATCGTGGAATGGAACCGCTGATGAAAATGAGGAGAGAGTTCGGGGGATGGGCCCTTTGTTTAGTGTGATTGGGGATAGAGGGACTTGAACCCTCACGATTTCTAAAGTCGACGGATTTTCCTCTTACTATAAATTTCATTGTTGTCGGTATTGCTATTGACATGTAGAATGGGACTCTATCTTTATTCTCGTCCGATTAATCAGTTCATTAAAAGATCTAGCAGACTATGGATAGAATGATTTGATCACTGAATTTGTGGGGATCGATTCACAATAATGCTTCCATTTTTCATAAAAAAAATAAAAAAAAAAGAAGGATTCGGGGAGGAATTAATATGAATCGTTTGATTATTTCAGTATACGTATGTACCTAGGTTCATCGGAAAGATTCCTCTAGCAATGCACGCAGTCTACCCCATTCGTTAGAAGAGCTTCCGTTGAGTCTCTGCACCTATCCTTTTTTTATTCTTGTTTTCGGAACCCTCCCTTTTTTCTGAAAACAGGATTTGGCTCAGGATTGCCCATTTTTGATTCCAGGGTTTCTCTGAATTTGAAAGTTTTCACTTAGTAGGTTTCCATACTAAGGCTCAATCCAATCAAGTCCGTAGCGTCTACCAATTTCGCCATATCCCCTTATTTTGTTTTGAAACTAGGATCCCCCTCCCCCTCTTTCTTTTCTTTCTCATTTTTCTTTCATTTTTGCTTATACCGTAACCTTTGAATTCATTAGATTAGATAGGATTCTATATCTAAAAATCGAAAAAGTTTATCCGTTTAGTTTCCTCTTATTTGATTTCTTATGTATCTTATATCTATATATATCCTTATCTATCGGAGAACGGGTATTTTGTCCAATCAGAAATGATTCTAGCATTGATGAATCCGCAATTCAACATGGATGGATCTATACCACAGAATATATGCCTCTCTTCTTCTCATTTGTAAGGTGCCGTTTATTATACTTAAACGGTCGATTCCTTTTTATCTTATCGCTCTGAATGAAACCAGAGGAATGTCTCATTTTTTTTCTGTTCTGTATTGTATCCTTAGTATCCTTATTCTCTTGATTCTTTTAAATCAGATTCATATAAATAAAAAAGAGAATCCTATAAAACTAAAAACGAAAACTAGAATCAATGAGATATCGAAAATCAAAAGAAAAATTTGATTGATTTTGATTTCAATTGAAAAAGGATATAAAATTCTATTTGAGATTTCTTGTTAGAGAATATTCATTCTGAAGTCGATGTCCAGTCTTTCTATATACTAGAATGCTAGAGGATTTATGAATAACTAAGATACTGGCAGTTTGCGGAATTCCTATGCACAATTTCTGTTATGTGAGCCCGCTTAGCTCAGAGGTTAGAGCATCGCATTTGTAATGCGATGGTCATCGGTTCGATTCCGATAGCCGGCTTTTAAAAAGGAATGGAATATTGAAAAGACTTCTTTACCGTCTTTCAAAAAGTCACTGATCGAGTATGTCGTAAGAACTTCCAACTATGAATCAAAAAAAAAGCTTCGAGCAGTTAGTAACAAATCAAGAAAAGTATTATGAACTTGCTATATATGCCAAAGAGTCTGAATATTGCTATAATTCATCGCATTCTTCTTTGTAGTACAGTACTTCAGTAGATTTTGCTTCGTTTATCATTTAGTTCAGTCTTAATTTAGTCAATTCCATTTTCAATAAAAAAGGAGTCTTTATGTCTCGTTACCGAGGGCCTCGTCTCAAAAAAATAAAACGTCTGGGGGCTTTACCGGGACTAACTACTAAACGCCCCCCCGCCCCCGATCATCAAAAGAGAAAGAACAACAAAAAATCTCAATATCGGAGTCGTCTAGAGGAAAAACAAAAATTGCGTTTTCATTATGGTTTGACAGAGCGACAATTACTTAAATACGTTCGTATCGCTAGCAAAACCAAAGGATCAACAGGGCAGGTTTTACTACAATTACTTGAAATGCGTTTGGATAACATAATTTTTCGATTGGGTATGGCTTCGACCATTCCTGGGGCCCGGCAATTAGTTAATCATAGACATATTTTAGTTAATGGTTGTCTAGTAGATATCCCAAGTTATCGCTGCAAACCCCGAGATATTATTACAACGAAGGATAAACAAAAAACTAGAGCTCTCATTCAAAATTATCTGGCTTCATCCTCCCAAAAGAAATTGCCAGAACATTTGACTCTTCACTCATCCCAATATAAAGGATTAGTCAAGCAAATAATAGCTCGTCGTCGGGTTGGTTTGAAAATCGAAGAGTTGCGAGTTGTAGAATATTATTCCCGTCAAACTTGAACCTAACTAAAAGAACAAAGCTTCGGAAATTTTTGCCCCCTTTTCGACAAAATAAATCGACCTAAGTATAAGGGAGTTCCCAGTTATGTATCATGGATCGGCGGGGATATTTTCATTCCTTGGCCGCTCTTTCCAGTATTTTTCCGTACTACAAAAATGAGTAATCAAGAATTTATATCAAAGAAAGATCCCTTTGCTGGAAGTATTCAATTCCATTTGATTTGATACATTGTGGGCAATAAGGTTCGTGAATTCCGTGAAGGGACGGAGAGAGAGGGATTCGAACCCTCGGTAAACGAAAGCCTACATAGCAGTTCCAATGCTACGCCTTGGACCGCTCGGCCATCTCTCCAAAAAAATCGGATGTTCTGATTATGGACTAGAAACCCGGTGAATCGCGAATTCGAAACGACCTACTACAATACAAGAGACAAAACCTAAAAAAAATATCGGTAATTCAAATGAATATTAATCTGTCGATTGTACTATTGGGAGGATTGATCCACCGGACCAACCTCATCCAAGCACTAAGTAATATGGCTGTTAGGTTGGTACAAAACGGAATGAAACTCTTGGAGGTACTAATCCAACGGGTCAATCGCATACGACCCTTCACAAGGTTCTTACTATTTTCGTGGCGATTTGCCATTCTTCTATTTTTCTTTTTTTTTTAGGAACGTTCTGCTTTTGGGTTGCCCCACAACCTAAGAATCTCTTAACCGTCACTAGGATTCCGCCTTCGGAAGTCAGGTATTCTCGGAAACAGGATTCACGTCAAGTCCCCGGGATAGTTCGGCCCATCAATATCCGGATGGACCGTCGGATCGTAATCCAGACCTGGGAAATGAAGGATTGCTTCCTTTTTGGGCATCCGCTATACAACCGGGACATCCAGGAGGGTCCGCTCGATCGGCGAGACCAGTTCCAGATTCTATGGGAGCAAAACCGTTTGCTCGCCTCCGAGCTGGCACGACAGAGACAGAACAACAGCCAAGTGGTCAGCTTAGCCGCGCTATGGATATACAATCTCCAAAGAAATCTCATAAGCTCTCGGAATTCATACCGAAAGCTCTCTCGAACATCAAATCAACCTCAACGATCCAGGAGTTGAAGAACCAAGGTTCCTGGTTCGAGAAAAGACTAATATCGGCAGGGGCTGAACTAAGCCGGCAAGAAAGAACAATAAACCATCAAAAAAATATCATAGAAAGTAGCAGGCAATTAATGTACGACTTCTTTCAAAGTCACGAGGTTAGGAACTATGAAATTGCCATTGAACGGTACCTTGAGGATCAAACTCGCTTTTCTCTGGCTACGTGTAACAACGAAGACACGTAACCAAAAGAAAAAAAAAGCGAGTTCAAAAAGGTTCTGCTATATAGATCTAATGCAGCAATGTAAACAATTCGAAAAAAGAAAAATAGAAAAGGGTTTTCTCAAAGTAAAAAAAAAGACTCGAGGGATAAAAAACATACAGGTTTTTTTATCCCTCGAGTCTTTTTTTTATATGATTTCGTACTGTCCAATTCCTTTGTTTGTGGGATTCTTATCCTATGAGAGGTAATGAGAAGAATGAGGGAGTGGATTGTGAACTATGCCTAGATCACGGATAAATGGAAATTTTATTGATAAGACCTCTTCAATTGTAGCCAATACCTTATTACGAATAATTCCGACAACTTTAGGAGAAAAAGAGGCATTTACCTATTACAGAGATGGTGCGATTTGATTCTTTTTATTTATTTACCATTCTCCGTCTTACGAACCAGAAAGGCACATGATTGGGGAGAGAGCTAAAAAGATTCTTCTATTTTGATATATTATCGAAAAAGAAACCCGAAAGAAACCTACGCTTCGTGAAGGTGAAGTTTGGAAATAGAACAATTCCTTCTATCGTGTATCCCCGAGTGATGCAGCCTCAGATGCTTTCATTTTCAATTTGAGTATTGAGCGAAAGGTTTCACCTATAGGTTCTTACAAGTCAATCCTACTCCACTAATACCAATAGGCGGCATAGAGGAAGAAGCACTACACCTAGGAATCAACAACAAGAAAACTTTAGTTAGAACTGACTCCCTTTTCCTTATCGGGATCGGGACTAACAAACAAGAGTGGTTGGGACAACAAACATCCATCTCGTTCGTACTTTGGATACCCGTAGAACCATCGAAGTCCGTTGAAGTGACTCATTCCTGAAAATAGGAGGCGTTGAGGACAAAGAAATTGTTAGAGTTCCCTTTTCTATCTACCATCAATATGTATGCTGGATGTTACGAAAAGACCTCTTGCAGGAAGGCTGGGTAGAGATTTCTTGTAAAAATACTAGCCCCTCATCAGTTCATAAAATGAGAATCTTGCAATATCTTTTTTTTGATTCCATGGATTCTTATCAGTCATTATGTACAGAAGGGAGGAGCCGTATGAGATTGAAATCTCACGTACGGTTCTGGAACGGGGGTTATTTGACTAGAATGAACAACCGTAACGGATGTCAGCTCAATCCGAAGGAAATTATGCAGAAGCTTTACAGAATTATTATGAAGCTACGCGACTCGAAATTGATCCCTATGATCGAAGTTATATACTCTATAACATAGGCCT